CGTAAGAACTCGACGGGACCTCCCCCCTCAAATCATACAAAGAAGGGAACCCCGTTGAGTTCTTAAGAATTAGAATATTTTTTCGTCTAAATGGCAAAAACCCATTCCATTTTTCTGATGATGTTTTTGAAAAATGAAGTTCATTGATCCATCCGCCCGTTGCTCGATAGTTTCTATCGATACTTTCAAAGTTAGAAGAAAGAAGAAATTACTCGATTTCCTAGATGACATACTATCCTCAAATAAGAATAAAACCTTAGTATTTTTTTTGTATCTCATCAAAAATGGAAATTTTTTAAGTTTATTGAAGAAGTTCTATTTACTCAATAAACCTCCCTCTCTTTTGTTTGCCCACTATTATATTTTAGAATTTATAATATAAAATTATATATATTATATAATATATATAAAAAAGTCCTGATATTATCTTGAAAAATTCAAAACTTAGACTAGTAATCTTTGACGAACAGGATAAATAATCTTTTTTTTCTTTCGACACAAGAAAGAGATGTGGAAAATTCCTTTTCTTGTGTCGAATACTAGGAAGATGAATAATCGTCCCTATAATTTTGTGTTCCACGCATTTATCCGTTCTATTCCCCGCTTACTTATGTCTAGTATCTAGTTTAATTTCATTCAATTAGAATAGAAAACACTATTAATGAATTTTATGACATTGAAATGTGATAATAGTAACATAATAATACCACCCCAATTTGGATTCAAAAAAAGTAAAAAGTCTTCTTCACAATCTACATACTATGACTAGGAATGCGGTACAAGGAATTCCCGACATCTCGTAGAAAACGAGTATAAAAAAGCAAAAGGCTTTTCATAATGTCCATTTTTTATCATAAAGAGTCGTCAAAAAAAATTTTTGTTCTTTTTACGTTATGAGCTCAATGGCGATAAATCCGCGAGTCTAGAAATTCATTTCTGACAATTGAACCTTCTCGAACTGTTTCTTTTTAAGAACCAAAAAGATTTGTGCCAAAATAACAGATGCCAAGAAGAACAAAAGGCCTTGGACACGTAAGGGATCTTGAAGTACTATTTCTGCATCTCCCTGACCAAATCCGCCCACATTAGGATTACTCGTCAACGGTTGATCCAATTTGATAGATTCGCCTTCTGAAACAAGAAGTTCTGGCCCTGGAGGGATAATATCAACCACTTGACGTCCATCCGATGCATCCGCTATGGTTATTTCGTAACCCCCTTTTTCTTTTCGTATTATTTTACCTACTATACCTGCTGATGTAGCATTATAAACTGTATTGTTACTTTTGCTCCCGTCGGGATAAATCTGACCCCTTCCCCTGTTTCCGCCTACGTATATAGGATATTTTAAGAAGTGAACCTCTTTCGTAGTAGCGGGGTCCGGGGAAAGGATAGGAAAGGTGATTTCACTATATTTCTGACCAGGAACGGGGCCTATCACAAGAATATTTTTTTTATTGGGGCGATAGCTCTGAAAAGACAGATTGCCTATCTTTTCTTTCATCTCGGGGGAAATCCGATCGGCAGGAGCTAATTCAAAACCCTCTGGTAAAATAAGAACAGCCCCTACATTCAAAGCACCCTTTTTACCATTAGCAAGAACCTGTTTTAGTTGCATATCATAAGGGATTCGAACAACTGCTTCAAATACAGTATCTGGAAGTACCGTTTGTGGAACTTCAATATCCACGGGCTTATTAGCTAAATGGCAATTGGCACATACAATACGACCAGTCGCTTCTCGTGGATTTTCATAACCTTGCTGCGCAAAAATGGGATATGCACTTGAAATGGATGGCCGAGTTATGATATATATCATGAGCGATACGGAAATGGATCGATTAATTTGTTCCTTTATCCAAGAAAAAGTCTTTCTAGTTTGCATGGTCCAACCATTGAGCCCAAAAATGTCTACAATAAATTTGGTAGGTCGCTAACCTAGTTCCCTATCCGCAATTCTGCTATTTACTGGAATAATTTTACTGGAATAAATAATATTTAATATATAGAATAAATCTTTGGGATGGGTAGAAATAGAAAGAGTAAGTATGATTTTACATGCTTTGCTTCTGTACAACTACAAAGTAAGAAACGTTAGAATTGAATTGGATTAATATCCGTAGATCCTTTTTTAATCATTCATTGAATGATAAATCACTACAAGTGACGGAGAAACACGATTTAAATAACGAAAAATCCAAAATTTAAATAGAGTATCTAGAATGACTGGAAAAGTAGAAACAAGACCAGATATAATTTGATCATTATGAGCAAATCCAAAATCTTTGTAGACAAAGCCAATCATTAGTTCCCAACCATGGGGCGAATGGAATCCGATACATAAATCTGTTAATAAAAGAATCGAAAAAGCTTTTATTGTGTCACTTAAGTTATATAGGAATTCCTGAGCCCAAGAGTTAAGAATAACAAGTTCTTCATTACCCAAAATAGAATAACCGCTTAGAATAACGAAACATATTATATTTGTCGAGAAGTGCAAAATCGTATGAATATGATCCTCATTGTGTATCTTGATTAATTGGAGCGTTTCTTTGTGGATTCCTATACGAAGGTTTTGTAGATGTGTCTCCGAGTATTCCTTGATCATTTCCTCCAAAAGAAGGATTTCTTCCAATTCTATGAAATTTTTTATAATATTCTTTTCTTGAATATCATTCAAAAAAATTTCAGATTGCCTAGTATTCCACCAATAAGTAACCCAAGATTCCAGACTTTTATTAAATGAGAGAGAAATCCACCAGGGCAAAAATACTATAGATGCAAGATATAAAAGAGGGGTGAATGCTTTCTTTTTTGACATTTTTTCATTTCATCTATTAATTTTTAATTTTAATGAACCGACCTCATTAGTTGACTCTACGCCATCCAATATTTCTCTCATGCATGAGTTCTATTACAAAGTATCGAACTTATTAATTATTAATCTATTCACTTTTTTTTATTTGTGATTTCGGAGTTAGTCTTTGAATGTAGAAAGAATACAGAAATAGATTAAGAATCCACTTAGAATTCAAAGAATTAACAAAAAAATATTATATTGTTTCCAGATATAGTAATTGGTTAAATTCGAAGCAAGTATCCCCCTTTCGACGAATCGATGACTGCCTGAAAGAACCGCTTTATTTAAGTAATGAATATTCTTTTCTACCATTATATCAAAATATCTTATATTTTTATTTTTAAAAATTTTCACTGACTACTCAGAGTCCGGAATAAAAAAATTTATGTATTTCGAAATGCTTTGATATAAAATAGAAAGGATGAATCCATTTTTTCGATTTGTTACTTATTTTTTTGTTATTGAATTAAGTTGTGTAGATTTCCATACACATAAAAGACCACAAAAATAGTTTTGTTTTGTGGTTGTTACGTTACGTATACGTCTTCTTTGACTAGAATGAGCGTTATGAAGAAACTTCAGTTAAGTTATGGTATAGAAAAGGGGGATTCTTTAGTTTTTCCTTCCTGCTGAGAAAGCATTCATTCTCTCAGCTCATTTCTCAAAATACTTCAATCGGTACACGCAAGAAATAGGCCAATTCGGCAGCTTTTTGTTCGATTTCCCGTGGAGTAACATTCTCATCAGTACGAGTCAAGGGAATGGCCCCCTGGCCTCTGATATCCATATAAAGTACACGGCGAGCATAAATACCCTCTTTAACTTCTATTCTGACGGACTGAATATCCTTTATAAGGAATCGGAGGAAGATGCGACGATTTTTTCCAGGGAATCCCCAACGAAAAATACATACCATTCCTTCTTTTCTATCGAATCGATCATAACCACCCCCTACATTCCACGAAATTGTGCACCACAAATAGGAGCTAATAAAGAGACCCGCGATCCCATAGAAAGACATCACAATCCCTTGTGGAAAAAAAAGGATTTGCTGAGACGGAAATAAAGATATCAAGTTTCTCCCAAGATAACTGGAAGTTCCAACCAATAAGAATCCTAATGAACCTAAAAAAAGGATAATGGCCCAGCATAAATTACTTGTTTTTCGCGACCCCGTTATAGGTTGTATCCATATATGTTCTGATCGACAACTCATACTTGATCCGGTTTCGTTTTATTGGAATTGAGAAAATACCCTAGACTTTACTCTTTTTGTTTCCGAAGTAACTCTCATCAACTAGTACTTAGTTTGATGTAAACCTTTAAGAGTAATTTATCAAGTTGGTTAGATCTAAAATAAAAACATACCCTTCGTATGATCCCATCGATATATATATATAGATGTACCAATTTTACAGTTCAGCCATCCGGCGATCCTGAGATTTTTTCAAATAGATATAATTCCTTTACCCCATATCATCTTTCTACAGGTCAAAGAGCTCCTTTCGACGGAAGCGCCGCATGTTATACCTTCTTACAATAAATAGGTATCTGCGTTATGATACAAGTCTTAGTTTTGAAAAAAAAATGGATGAGAGTTGGGCCCATCAGATCTAAACAGTCTTATTTTTTTGAACATGAAGAAATAAAGAAGCCATTGCCATTGCCGGAAATACTAAGCCTACTAAAGGCACCAAAACAGAGGGAAAGTCGAAAGTTGTCATATAAAGGATACCTCAATTTACTATTTGTACCTGTTATTATTTATAAAGATATCTTATCTTATTAAAAATTAAATAATTATAATTAATAATATATTAGAATTCAAAGTTTAATTAGTATAAATCTAAGTATCTAAGTATATATATAAGTGAGTATAGAAGGTACAAAATTTGTATTCTATATACATACGTAAGACGTAGAACAAAAATTTTTTATTTTCCTATAATTTGACGAAAAAAAGAATTCACTTTTTTTCTTGTTGATAGAGGCCTCTTAACTGAATTAGTAATCAAGAATATAGATAAAAAAGAGTTATCCCCTACTTTTGATTCTTTTTACAATTTAGATCTTATGTCAACAAAGAAACCCCATTCATATTCGTTTTACTTGGATTCTGATAAACTAACTACTTGTTTGC